TTAAAAATAAGCTAAATTAAGCTTTTGGGTTCATAACCCAAATATAAAGAATAATTCTTTTTTTTGAAAATAAAGTGCCTGATAAAAGGATTATTCTGATAGAATAAAAAATGTAATTATTTTAATTTACCTTTATTATATTTTATAGAATTAAACTATATCTTATAATATCAAAAATTACAGTGCTTCTTACACTAAAATATATTTTTTTTTAATATATATATATATATATATATATATATATATATATAAATATAAATAAATTTATAATTTTTTTTTTATAAATATATTTTTTATTTATTTTTTATTAAATTCTAATAAAATATTTTTTATATTTATTTTAATTTTTAGAACTTTTATCTCAATTTCCTCTAATTCATGAATAGGATGTTGAATTGGATTAGAAATTAATTTATTAAGATTTATTCCATTAATCTCTAATTCTAATAATTTAATAAACTCTGAAGCTTCTTTAAAATATTTTTTAATTCAATCTATTGCATCTATTAACTTTTTATTTTCAATTTTATTAAAAATAATTCTTATAAAAAATTTTCAAATAGATAATTTTATTTCAATTTTAATTAATTCTTCTATAATTATAAAAATAGGAGGAGCTCCTTTTCATTTTTGGTTTCCAAATATTATTGAAGGTATATCTTGATTAAATTGTTTTATTTTAATAACATGACAAAAAATTACCCCCATAATTTTAATATCATATTATATAAATATAAATTTTTTAATATTAATTATAATAATTAATATTATTATTGGAGCCATTGGAGGTATTAATCAAACTTCTTTACGTAAAATAATATCTTTTTCTTCTATTAATAATTTAGGATGATTAATATTTTCAATTATAATTAGAGAATCATTATGATTATTATATTTCTTAATTTATTCTTTTATAATTAGTATTATATGTTTTTTATTTTATATAATAAATACCTATTTTATTAATCAATTATTTATTTTCAATATAAATTTTATTCTTAAATTTTTATTATTTATTAATTTTCTATCCTTAGGAGGACTTCCTCCTCTTTTAGGATTTTTCCCTAAATGAACTATTATTAATTTTATAATTTTAAAAAAATTTTACATTATTCCATTTATTTTTATTATAATAAGATTAATTACTTTATTTTTTTATATTCGTATTGTTTATTCTTGTATCTTATTTAATTATTTAAAATTAAAATGATATAAAATTTTTTTTAAAAATAATTATTTTTCATTTGTTTTATTTATTAGTTTAAATTCAATTTTAGGAATAATTTTTAGAACTTTATATTTTATCTAAGGTTTTAAGTTAAATTAAACTAATAATCTTCAAAATTATTTATAAAGAAAGTTCTTTAAGCCTTAGTAATTTTCTTTACCCCTTAAAATTTGCAATTTTAAATCATTTTAGACTATAAAGCTAATTAAATTAATAAAAAAGATTATATCTTGTTAATAAATTTACAATTTATCGCTTAAATCTCAGCCATTTTATTTCATTATTGCGAAAATGACTTTATTCAACTAACCATAAAGATATTGGAACTTTATATTTTATTTTTGGTATTTGAGCAGGAATAGTAGGAACATCTTTAAGATTATTAATTCGAACAGAATTAGGAAATCCAGGTTCTTTAATTGGAGATGATCAAATTTATAATACTATTGTTACAGCTCATGCTTTTATTATAATTTTCTTTATAGTAATACCAATTATAATTGGAGGATTTGGAAATTGACTTATTCCCCTTATAATTGGTGCCCCAGATATAGCTTTTCCACGAATAAATAATATAAGATTTTGATTATTACCCCCTTCATTAACTTTATTAATTTCAAGAAGCATTGTAGAAAATGGATCAGGAACAGGTTGAACAGTTTACCCCCCACTTTCAGCTAATATTGCCCATCAAGGAGCTTCAGTAGATTTAGCTATTTTTTCCCTTCATTTAGCTGGGATTTCTTCTATTTTAGGAGCTATTAATTTTATTACAACTATTATTAATATACGAATTAAAAATTTATCTTTTGATCAAATACCCCTATTCGTTTGAGCTGTTGGTATTACAGCATTATTATTATTACTTTCTCTTCCTGTTTTAGCAGGTGCTATTACTATACTTTTAACAGATCGTAATCTTAATACTTCATTTTTTGATCCTGCAGGTGGGGGAGACCCCATTTTATATCAACATTTATTTTGATTTTTTGGTCATCCAGAAGTTTATATTCTTATTTTACCTGGATTTGGTATAATTTCTCATATTATTTCTCAAGAAAGAGGAAAAAAAGAAACTTTTGGATGTTTAGGGATAATTTATGCTATATTAGCTATTGGATTACTTGGATTTATTGTCTGAGCTCATCATATATTTACAGTAGGAATAGATATTGATACTCGAGCTTATTTTACTTCTGCTACTATAATTATTGCAGTTCCTACAGGAATTAAAATTTTTAGTTGATTAGCAACTCTTCATGGTACACAAATTAATTATAGACCATCAATATTATGAAGATTAGGATTTGTCTTTTTATTTACAGTAGGAGGATTAACAGGAGTAATTTTAGCTAATTCTTCTATTGATATTACTTTACATGATACTTACTATGTTGTAGCTCATTTTCATTATGTTCTTTCTATAGGAGCAGTATTTGCTATTTTTGGAGGATTTATTCATTGATACCCTTTATTTACAGGATTAACTCTCAATCCTTATTTATTAAAAATTCAATTTATCTCTATATTTTTAGGAGTTAATTTAACTTTTTTTCCTCAACATTTTCTAGGTCTAGCAGGTATACCTCGACGATATTCTGACTATCCTGACAGTTATATTTCATGAAATATTATTTCTTCTTTAGGATCTTATATTTCTTTATTATCTATAATAATAATAATAATAATCATTTGAGAATCAATAATTAATCAACGAATTATTTTATTCCCTTTAAACATACCTTCTTCTATTGAATGATTACAAAATATACCACCCGCAGAACATTCTTATAATGAATTACCTATCTTAAATAACTTCTAATATGGCAGATTATATGTAATGGATTTAAACCCCATTTATAAAGGATTATCCTTTTTTTAGAAATGGCAACATGATCTAATCTAAATCTTCAAAATGCATCTTCTCCTTTAATAGAACAAATTATTTTTTTTCATGATCATACATTAATTATTTTAATTATAATTACTATTTTAGTTAGTTATTTAATAATATCTTTATTTTTTAATAAATTTATTAATCGATTTTTATTAGAAGAACAAATAATTGAATTAATTTGAACTATTTTACCTGCTATTACTCTTATTTTTATCGCTCTTCCTTCTCTTCGCTTACTTTATCTTTTAGATGAATTAAATAATCCTTTAATAACTTTAAAATCTATTGGTCATCAATGATATTGAAGTTATGAATATTCTGATTTTAATAATATCGAATTTGATTCATATATAATTCAAATAAATCAAAAAAATAATTTTCGATTATTAGATGTAGATAATCGTGTTATTTTACCTATAAATAATCAAATTCGTATTTTAATTACAGCTACAGATGTAATCCACTCTTGAACTGTACCTTCTCTAGGAATCAAAGTAGATGCCAACCCAGGACGTTTAAATCAAACTAATTTCTTTATTAATCAACCAGGAATTTTTTTCGGTCAATGTTCTGAAATTTGTGGAGCAAATCATAGTTTTATACCAATTGTAATTGAAAGAATTCACATAAAAAATTTTATTAATTGAATTAATAATTATTCATTAGATGACTGAAAGTAAGTACTGGTCTCTTAAACCATTTTATAGTAAATTAACAATTACTTCTAATGAATATATATATATATATATATATATATATATATATATATAAATATAAATATAAATATAAATATAAATATAAATATAAATATAAATATAAATATAAATATAAATATAAATATAAATATAAAAAAGAATTAGTTAAATAATAACATAAATATGTCAAATTTAAATTATTATATATATTAATATAATATTCTTTTATTCCTCAAATAATACCAATTAATTGAATTTTATCATTTTTTATATTTATTTTAATTTTCATTTTATATAATATTTTAAATTATTATATTTTCGATATTAATAATAAATCTATTAAAAATAATTTAAAAAAATTACCAATAAAATTTTTACTTTGAAAATGATAACAAATTTATTCTCAATTTTTGATCCTTCAACTAATTTATTTAATATTCCTTTTAATTGAATAAGAACTTTCATTGGTTTAATATTTATTCCTTATTCTTTTTGATTAATTCCTAATCGTCATTTTATTATTTGAAAATTAATTATTAATAAATTACATTTAGAATTCAAAAATCTATTAGGTCCTAACAGATTTAATGGATCAACATTTATTTTTATCTCATTATTTTCATTTGCTTTATTTAATAATTTCTTAGGATTATTTCCTTATATTTTTACAAGTACTAGTCATTTAACAATTTCCTTATCTATTACATTATCTCTTTGATTAAGATTTATGTTTTATGGATGAATTAATAATTCTCAACATATATTTATTCATATAATTCCCCAAGGAACCCCTAATATTTTAATACCTTTTATAGTTTTAATTGAAACTATTAGTAATATTATTCGACCTGGAACTTTAGCTGTACGATTAATAGCTAATATAGTAGCAGGACATCTTCTTTTAACTCTTTTAAGAAATACTGGAATTTTAATTCCAAATTATTTTATTATTTTTTTAATTTTAACTCAAATCCTCTTATTAACTTTAGAATCAGCAGTTGCAATTATTCAATCTTATGTAATTTCAATTTTAAGTACTCTTTATTCTAATGAAGTTAATTAATGTCAACATATAATCACCCTTATCACTTAGTAGACTATAGTCCTTGACCATTAACAGGAGCTATTGGAACAATAACATTTGTCACAGGATTAATTAAATGATTTCATAATTTTAATATAAATTTAATAATTTTAGGATATATTATTATTATTTTAACTATATATCAATGATGACGAGATATTTGTCGAGAAGGAACTTTCCAAGGTAAACATACTTTATCTGTCTCTAAAGGACTACGATGAGGAATAATTTTATTTATTGTCTCAGAAATTTTTTTTTTTATTTCTTTTTTTTGAGCATTTTTTCATAGAAGTCTTTCCCCTAATATTGAAATTGGAGCTATATGACCACCTTCTAATATTAACCCATTTAATCCTTTTCAAATTCCTTTATTAAATACTATTATTTTAATTACATCAGGAGTAACTGTAACCTGAGCTCATCATGCTCTTATGGAAAATAATTTTTCACAAACTAAACATAGTTTATTAATTACTATTTTATTAGGTATTTATTTTACTATTCTTCAAGCTTATGAATATTATGAAGCTCCTTTTACTATTGCTGATAGTATTTATGGATCCACTTTTTTCATAGCAACAGGATTTCATGGATTACATGTTATTATTGGAACAATTTTTCTTTTTACCTGTTTTATTCGTCACTTATTTAATCATTTTTCTAACAAACATCATTTTGGATTTGAAGCTGCAGCATGATATTGACATTTTGTTGATGTTGTTTGATTATTCTTATATATTTCTATTTATTGATGAGGTAATTAATTATTTATATAATATATTTAGTATATTTGATTTCCAATCAAAAAGTTTAAAAATTATTTAATATAAATAATTATTTTAATAACAATATTATCAATTATTATTATTATTATTTCTAATATTATTATATTACTATCAATAATTCTTTCAAAAAAATCATTTAAAGATCGAGAAAAATGTTCACCATTTGAATGTGGATTTGATCCTAAATCCTCAGCACGAAATCCCTTCTCTTTACATTTTTTTTTAATTACTGTAATTTTTTTAATTTTTGATGTAGAAATTGCATTAATTTTTCCTATAATTTATACATTTAAACTATCAAATATTTTTATTTGAAGTAAAACAAGATTTTTTTTTATTTTAATATTATTGATTGGATTATATCATGAATGAAATCAAAATATATTAAATTGAACAAATTAATTAATTTAATAATAAATAGGATTATAGTTTAAAAAACATTTGATTTGCAATCAAAAAATATTGATTTATCAATTTATCTTAAAATAAGAAGCAATTTTGCATTTAATTTCGACTTAAAAGAAAGAGTTAACTTACAACTCCTTATTTGTTAATTGAAACCAAAATAGAGGTTTATCACTGTTAATGATATTATTGAATAAATATTTCCAATTAAATAATAAATTTATTCATCTTCTTTAAAAAATAATTATTTAATATTTATAGTTATAATATATATATATATATATATATAAATAAATATTAAATAATTATTAAATGAAATATATTATAATTAAGCTGCTAACTTAATTTTTAGTGATTAAATTTCATTAATATTTCTTATAAATTTATATAGTTTAAATTTAAAACATTACATTTTCATTGTAATAATAAAATAATTTTTTTTTTATAAATAAATATATTTAAAGATTTTTACAATCACCTTAATATCTTCAATATTAAACTCTTAATTTTAAGCTATTTAAATAATTTATAATAATTACTAATAAAAATATAAATATTATTCATAAAATAAATCTAAATAAATAAATTTTTAAACTATTTATTTGCATAATATTAAAAAAAATTGAATAATTTTTTATAATTATAAATATACCTTGACCTCTAAATAATTCTCTTCATCCCATATCAATATTTTTAATTAATTTTCGTGAAAAATTTAAAAAATAATAATTTAATCCATATGTAAATAAATTAGGTATAAATCATATTAAACTTAAAAATATACTTAATTCATAACTTAATAAAAATTTATTAATTGAGTAAATATTTATATTTCTAATAAAATAACCTATTATTATACCAATAAATATAACATATAATACTATTAATTTCAAATTTAAAGGTAAATAAATTATATAAGGAATAGAAAAAATTAATCATCTTAATATTCTTCCTGTAATTACTCTTATAAATAATAATATAAATATTCTTTTTAATATAATAAAATCTTCATCAAATAAATTATAAACACTCAATAAATTAAAATCATTTAATATCAAATATATTAATAAACGAATAGTATAAAATATTGTTAAACCTGTAGAAAAATAATATAAATAAAAAATTAATAAATTTAAATTTCTTAATATAACTATTTCTAAAATTAAATCTTTTGAATAAAAACCAGCTAAAAAAGGAATACCACATAAAGCTAAATTTGAAATATTCATACATAAAGAAGTTAATGGAATATATAATCTTAATCCCCCTATTAAACGAATATCTTGATTATTATTTATTAAATGAATAATTACACCAGCACATATAAATAATAAAGCTTTAAATATTGCATGAGTTAATAAATGAAAAAATGCTAAATCAGGAAAACCTATTCTTAAAATTCTTATCATTAACCCTAATTGTCTTAAAGTTGATAAAGCAATAATTTTTTTTAAATCAAATTCATAATTTGCTGAAATCCCAGCTATTAATATTGTCAAACCTGAAATAACTAATAATAATTTCAAAAAAAATATATTAATTAATAACGTATTATACCGAATTAATAAATAAATACCAGCAGTTACTAATGTTGAAGAATGAACTAAAGCCGAAACAGGAGTAGGAGCTGCTATAGCAGCTGGTAATCAAGAACTAAAAGGAATTTGAGCTCTTTTAGTTATAGCTGAAATAATAACTATCAAACTAATAATTAATATTTCTAAATCATTAATTATAAAATTTAAATAAAAAATATAATTTCAACTACCATAATTAACTATTCAAGAAATAATTATCAAAATAAAAACATCCCCAATTCGATTAGATAAAGCAGTTAATATACCAGCATTATAAGATTTTAAATTTTGATAATAAATAACTAAACAATAAGAAACTAAACCCAAACCATCTCATCCTAATAAAATTCTAATAATATTAGGTCTAATAATTAATAAAATTATTGATATAATAAATATTAAAACTAAAATAATAAAACGATTTAAATTTAATTCTGAAGATATATAACTTTTTCTATAATAAATTACTGAAGAAGAAATTAATATAACAAATATTATAAATAAAAAAGATATTCAATCTAATAATAAAGATATAATAATTCTTATAGAATTAAAAGAAATTAATTCCCATTCTATAAATATAACTAAATCATTTATAATAAAATAAAGAAAAAAAAAAAAATTTATAATACCTAAAAAAAATAAAAAAAAAAAACTAATAAAACAAATAGAAAATTCACTTCTTTTTTTAAAAATTACTTAAGATGATTTTTATATCATATTTCTGATTCCACAAATCATTATTTTTTTTTTAAATTACTTAAATAAAATCAAATTATTAAATAATCAATTTTTAAAATTAAAATATTTAAAGGAAATCAATGTAAAATTAATAATAAATATTCTCGAGATACCCCAGTATAAAATCTATATAAACTTATATTATATATCCCATGTTGAGTGTAAGAATATAAATATAATCTATATCCAGCTCTAAAAAAAGAAATTAATATTAATATTAATATAGTTATCCAAGATCATCTAACTAATCTATTAATTAATCTAATTTCCCCCATTAAATTAAGAGAAGGAGGAGCTGCTATAGCAGCTGATAATAATAAAAATCATCATAATCTTATAGAAGGTATAAAATTTATTATTCCTTTATTAATAAATAATCTTCGTCTTGATAAACGCTCATAATTAATATTAGCCAAACAAAACATTCCAGAGGAACATAAACCATGTCCAATTATTAATACATAAGATCCTAAATAACCTCAATAATTTAAAGTTATAATACCCCCAATCACTAATCCCATATGTGCTACAGATGAATAAGCAATTAATGATTTTAAATCAACTTGACATAAACATTTTAATCTAATATAAAACCCCCCTACTAATCTAATAATAATAAATAAAAAATTTAATTTTAAAGAAACTCTCTCTATAAAAATTATAACACGTAAAAGTCCATAACCCCCTAGTTTCAATATAATCCCAGCTAAAATTATTGAACCAGAAACAGGAGCTTCGACATGAGCTTTAGGTAATCATAAATGAACAAAATATATTGGTATTTTTACTAAAAAAGCTAAAATTATTGAAAAATATAATAAATATATATTATAATCATAAAATTTTAAAAAATAAATTTTTAAACTATTTATTCTATTAAAAATATAAAAAATTCCAATTAATAAAGGTAATGAAACAAATAAAGTATAAAATAAAAGATATAAACCAGCTTGAATCCGTTCTGGTTGATACCCCCACCCTACAATTAATATTAAAGTAGGAATTAATCTACCTTCAAAATATATATAAAATATAAATAAATCTATTATAGAAAAAGTTAAATATAATATTAATATTAAAAAAATAATATTTAAAAGAAAAAATTTCACAAAATATTTATACTTATATAATTTTTCTCTTGCTATAATTATTAAAGAACAAATTCAAATTCTCAATAAAATTAACCCAAATGAAATAATATCACAACCTATTATATATCTTAAATTTCTATAATTTAAAATATTAATAGTTAAATTTATAAAAAAAAATATTATTATAAAAAAAGATATTTGAACCAATCAAAATATATTTTTTTTTAAACATAAAGGAATTATAAAAATTAACAAAAAAAAAATTTTTATCATTATAATAATCTAAATCTTTGAAAATAATCATTTCCATGACTCCGAATTATTGAAACCAAAATAGAAATACCTAAAGTTCCTTCACAAACTGAAAAAACTAAAAAAACTATCAATATATACATATCAAATTCAATATAACTCAAATAATATATTAATAATAAATATAATCTTAAAACTATAAATTCTAATCTTAATAATATAATTAATAAATGCTTATGTTTTGAAACAAAAATTATATTCCCAATTATAAATATTATAAAAACAATTAAAATATTTAACATTTGTTTTATTTACTGTGTTTTTATAGTTTATTAAAAACATTGGTCTTGTAAATCAAAAATAAATTTTTTATTTTAAAAACTTCAAAGAAAAAGAATTTCCTTATCAATAATCTCCAAAATTATTATTTTCATTAAACTATTCTTTGAAATTAAAATAATTTTATCAATATTTATAATTTTTATTTCTATTTCCATATTTTTTCTTAAACACCCTTTATCCATAGGATTAATAATTCTTATTCAAACATTAATTATTTGCCTTATTTCAGGATTATATATTTATACTTATTGATTCTCATATATTTTATTTTTAACATTTTCAGGAGGTTTATTAGTTCTTTTTATTTATGTGTCAAGAATTGCATCTAATGAAATATTTTATTTTTCATTTTTTAATAAAATTAAAATATTAATAATCATATTTAACATTTTAATTTTCTATTTTATTTATTTTAATAAATTTAATTGAATAAATTTATTATTTAATTACTATGAAAATAATAATTTTTTTTTTAATTTTTTATTCAATAATGATAATAATAATAATATTAACTTAATTAAATTATATAATGAACAAACTTACTTTATAATATTAATAATAATTATTTATTTATTTATTACTTTAATCTCAGTAGTTAAAATTACTAATATTTTTTATGGACCTTTACGATCTTCTATTAATTAATTAATTAATGCTAAATAAATTTAAACCTTTACGTAAAACCCACCCAATTATTAAAATTATAAATAATTCCTTAATTGATTTACCTTCACCTTCAAATATTTCTTTATGATGAAATTTCGGATCCTTATTAGCCCTTTGTTTAATTATTCAAATTATCTCAGGATTATTTTTAACTATATACTATACCGCTAATATCGAATTAGCATTTTATAGAATTAATTACATTTGTCGAAATGTTAATTATGGTTGATTTATTCGAACCTTACATGCTAACGGAGCTTCTTTTTTTTTTATCTGTATTTATCTTCATATTGGACGAGGTATTTATTATGAATCTTTTAATCTAAAATTCACATGAATAATTGGAATTATTATTTTATTTATTTTAATAGCAACAGCTTTTATAGGTTATGTTTTACCTTGAGGACAAATATCTTTTTGAGGAGCTACAGTAATTACTAATCTTCTTTCAGCTATCCCATACTTAGGAACTATATTAGTTCAATGAATTTGAGGGGGATTTGCAGTTGATAATGCCACATTAACTCGATTTTACTCTTTCCATTTTTTATTTCCTTTTATTATTTTAATATTAACTATAATTCATCTTTTATTCTTACACCAAACTGGGTCTAATAATCCCCTTGGAATTAATAGAAATTTAGATAAAATCCCATTTCATCCATTTTTTACTTTTAAAGATTTAATTGGAGTTATTTTATTATTATTATTATTAATTTTATTAGTATTAATTAACCCTTATTTCCTTGGGGATCCAGATAATTTTATTCCAGCAAATCCTTTAGTAACCCCTGTTCATATTCAACCTGAATGGTATTTCTTATTTGCTTATGCAATTTTACGTTCTATTCCAAATAAACTTGGAGGAGTTATTGCTTTAATTATATCTATTTTAATTTTAATTATTCTTCCCTTTACTTTTAATAAAAAAATCCAAGGAATTCAATTTTATCCTATTAATCAAATTCTTTTTTGATCAATAGTAATAATTGTAATTTTATTAACCTGAATTGGAGCTCGACCTGTAGAAAATCCCTATATTATAACAGGACAAATTTTAACATTAATATATTTCTCTTATTTTATTATTAATCCTATAATAAACAAAATCTGAGATAAAATTATTTTTTAAAAATAAAATTAATGAGCTTGTTTAAGCATTTGTTTTGAAAACTTAAGAAAGAAAATATATTCTATTAATTTTAACTAAAAATAAATTATTAAATTAAATAAATTTTTAAACCTAAAAATAATAATAAATAATTTAAAGAAATTGGTAAATAAACCTTTCAACATAAATATATTAATTTATCATATCGATAACGAGGTAAAGTTCCCCGAACTCAAATGAAAAAAAAAGAAATAAAAACTAATTTTAAATAAAAAAATAAATTTAAACTATAACCCCCTAAATAAATTAATCTAAATAATATACTTATAAATAAAATTCTAGTATACTCAGCTAAAAAAATTAAAGCAAATCCACCACTTCTATATTCAACATTAAATCCTGAAACCAATTCTCTCTCTCCTTCAGCAAAATCAAAGGGAGTTCGATTTGTTTCAGCTAATATAGAAGATATTAAACATAAACTTAAAGGTATTATAAAAAAAAAAAATCAAATTATTGATTGATAATATCTAAATTTTATTAAATTAAAATCTATAATTATAATAATTCTAGATATTAAAATTAATCTTAAACTTACTTCATAAGAAATTGTTTGAGCTACTGAACGTAAACCCCCTAATAAAGCATAATTTGAATTTGAAGATCAACCTGCAATTATAATAGTATAAACCCCTAATCTAGTACAACAAAAAAAAAATAATAAACCTAAATTAAATCTAATTATATTAAAATAATAAGGAATTAATATTCAAATTATTAAAGATAATATAAATCTTACAATTGGAGAAAAATAATAAACTATATAATTAGAATAATTTAAATATATTTGTTCTTTTCTAAATAACTTAATAGCATCAGAAAAAGATTGTAATAATCCTAAATAACCTACTTTATTAGGACCTTTACGAATTTGAATATAACCTAAAATTTTACGTTCTAATAAAGTTAAAAATGCAACACCAATTAACACACCAATAATTAAAATTAATACACCAATTAAAATATTAAAATAATCAAATAAAATCATTTACTACATATATAATTAAATTATATATTTATGATTTCTAAAATCATTACATTTTTCTGTCAAAATAGTAAATTTAATTTATTAATTTTTATTATAATTTAATAATATTCTTTTAACTTAAAATTATTTTAAATATTTAATCCTTTCGTACTAAAATATTCTAATTTTTTAAAGATAGAAACCAACCTGGCTTACACCGGTTTGAACTCAGATCATGTAAGATTTTAATGATCGAACAGATCAAAATTTTAAATTTCTACATTTAAATTTTATCTTAATCCAACATCGAGGTCGCAAACTTTTTTTTTTATTTGAACTAAAAAAAAAAATTACGCTGTTATCCCTAAGGTAATTTTTTCTATTAATCATAAATTATGGATCAAAAATTCATACATTAATGTTTTAGTTATTTAAAAAAGTTTATTTAATTTTTTTATCACCCCAATAAAATTATTAATTTATATTTATAAAAAAAAAAATTTATTTAATATTAAAAATAAATTAATAATAAAACTCTATAGGGTCTTCTCGTCTTTTAAATATATTTTAGCTTTTTTACTAAAAAATTAAATTTTAATTTTAATTAAGAGACAGTTAATATTTCATCAAATCTTTCATACAAGTCTTCAATTAAAAGACTAATGATTATGCTACCTTTGTACAGTCAATATACTGCAGCCCTTTAATTAATATCAGTGGGCAGATTAGACTTTAAATTTTTAACAAAAAGACATGTTTTTGATAAACAAGTGAATATTAATATTTGCCGAATTCCTTTTAATTAATTATTTAAATATATATATATATATATATATATATTATATACTAATTTTATCATTATAACTAATTTTTTTTTTAATAAAATTATTTTTTTATAAAAAATTAAATTTTTATTTTAAAAATTTTTTTATAAATAAAATTTTTTATAAAAATATATAATTTATAAACAATATAAATTTTAAAAATTTTAATTTTCATTTTATATAATTATAAAAATTTAATTTAAAGATTATCCCCTAAAATATTAAATTTTTTTTTAAGATATTTAATTTAAAAATTAAATATCTTAAAAAAAATTCTAAATTAAATTTATTTCTAAAAAAAACTAGATATCTTTAAAAACGATTAACATTTCATTTCAAATTAATTATTTAAAATATTTATGAAACAATAACTTTTTTAATTAATTATCTCTTTTAAAATTCGAGATTTATTTACTTAAAAATTTTTATTAATAAACTCTGATACACAAGATACAATAAATTAAATTTACTTTAATTATAATTAAATTTTCAATTATTTCAACATTCTTATACAATACTACTTAACTATAAATTTATAAATTTTTTTTAAAAAATTACTTTAACCCCCATTAAAATATATTTTAAAAATTTTTTTATTATTAATTTATTATTATTAAATCTTCCCCACAAATTAATTAATTTAATAATTTCTTTTCAATGTAAATGAAATACTTATAATAAGCTCTAATTTGTCTTTCCAGAAACACTTTCCAGTACCTCTACTTTGTTACGACTTATTTCAATTTTTAAATGAAAGCGACGGGCAATATGTACATATTTTAATTTTTTAATCATTTTATAAAATTATATAAAATTACATTTAAATCCACTTTCAATTATTTTTACAAAATAATATCTATTAATAAATAATTTTATTGTAATCCATTATATTCTTAATTATAATCTACATCTTGATCTGAACTAATTTTTATTATAAATTTTTAAATATTATTATCATCTAAAAATATTTTTTTAACAACGATATATAAAATATTAAATTAAGTAAATTTATTCGTGGAATATCAATTATTAAACAGATTCCTCTAAATGAACTAAAATACCGCCAAATTACTTAAGTTTCAATAATTAATTATTTAATATTTTAGTATTTTAAATTAAATTTTTAATAATAGGGTATCTAATCCTAGTTTATAAATAAAATTTATTAAATCAAAAAATAAAATTAAATTTTAATCAAATTAAAATTTCACCTTATAATTTAATATTTAATTTAAAAAATTTTTTTATTTTAATTAAAACTAATAAAATTTATTTTAATTCTTGTATAACCGCAACTGCTGGCACAAAATTTGTTATTAATTTTAATATTACTAAATCTTAATTTCTTAAATTTTTAATTTTATTTACTGCAAATTAATTTATATTATTAAAATAATGAAAAATTCATACTAAAATTTACATGTAAAATAAATTATAAATAAATTATTTAAACGATAAATATTTATCTATTTTTAAAATTTTTAATATAGAATTATAAAAATATTTTTTTTTTTTTTTTTTTATATATTAATTTATTTTTTATAACATTAATATAAATAATAATATATATATTAAAATTTTATAGTTCTTATTGAAAATTAAAATATTATTTTATTTATTTTAATTTAAATAATATTAATTTATTATTTAAATTAATAATAAATTAAAAATTTAATATATATATATATATATATAAACTTATACCGTTCAAAATAATTTTTTTATATAATAATAAAAATTATTA